AAGGAAAGTAAGTAAGGTAAACAAAAAATCCTTCTTTTTCTTTGAACCCACCCAATCAAAAATCCTCCTTTGAGAAAAGGAGAATCGAAAAAATAATATTTTCATACAATATCTTAATTGAATTATATGTAATGATCAATAAATTAAGTTGAATTCTATATCTACACATACCAAAAACATAGAAAAATCCGAATACCAATCTAATCGATTCTATAGATATTTGGGCTAGAGTTGACAAACAAACAAAACCAGCAATATACTTTATTAGTATCGCATAGAAATCTAAATGGGGCGTGGCCAAGTGGTAAGGCAACGGGTTTTGGTCCCGCTATTCGGAGGTTCGAATCCTTCCGTCCCAGAACATATATATTCTCTGACAATATAGATTGCTTTTTTAACAATGTTCTGTTTAAAATCGAAATGTTAGCTGGAATGTGATTGTTGTTTCTGATTTTTTTCTTCGATGAATCGTTTTTTTTTTTCAAAAACTGAATCGAGATACGAAAGAATCCATATTCCCTATCTCATATTCTCTACCCCCTAAATTAGCCTAATTAGATTCAATTTGCTTTTTTGTGGATTTCTTGACTTTTCGCCAAGAAGGGGTTTTTGGTACTAATTCAATTCACTAAGTCTCTTAATTCTTAATCAATGAGGTAGGCTAAAATAGAAAAAAGGAGCAAAAACTGGACTTAATCTGGGCTTGTTTGGCTTTGTGCCCAGCCAGCTCGCATTTCGTAAAAAAAAAGATTAGGACATCCCCTTCTTTTGATTTATGCTGCATCAGTCCCAGAGAATGGGGTAGATAGGAGTTAATCAGTGATGGGAAGGCGTTCATTTCAATATCTATAAACGGTGACAATTGCTCAGTCTATTTGATCGAATTGATAGATACGAAACCCTCCCCATTCTTTGGATTTTATTAATCAGATGAAAAAAAAAAAAAAAAGACTTATCTTTTTTCCTAAGATGATCAAAAGTTATTTTTAACTATCAAATTTTCTTGGAATAATGATGTCGAGAGGGGAACTTTCGAAATTGATTCGAAATTTCGAAAGAGAAATAGTTTAAATCATTCCTTAGAAGCTGAATCTTTCTCTCCTATTAAGTCACGTGAAGATGCAGAATTAAAAAGAATTCGTTTATTCGTCTTATTTTATTTATATAAAAAAATTTTTTATTATATATATTTATTAATTAATATTATAATGTTAGACAATTTAATATTAGCGATGGGGTCTTACTAAGACTTCTTCAGAAAAATATTTATCCACCCTATATCTATAGTATTAATCTATAGTATTATTTATATCTATATACTATAGATATAGAAGATATAGAAAATACTTTAGATTATGGTGTTTATACATCAGCCCAACCAATGACTATTCATGATTCCATAATTGAATCAATTCCATACCGGTTCTTAGAGGAATGTTATGGTAAAACTTCGTTTGAAACGATGTGGTAGAAAGCAACGTGCGACTTGAAGGACACGATCCGTTGTGGATTTGTACATCCACCATTTTTTGTAGGAATGAAGGTGCTCTTAACTCGACATCATTGGTTCTGTTTCACTAGAACCCCTCGTTTTTTGTTGTCTTGGAATGTAAATAGTCCATGATGGAGCTCGAGTAGAAAGTATTAATTTCTTTCTCGGGGCAAGGGTCTAGGGTTAATGCCAATCAATAAAACAATTGAAACAACTTCGTAAATATATCTAATATATCTTAGGTATGGAAATCGAAAGAATCCAATTCGAGCAAGTTTCAAATTAAAAAATTTATTGGAATTGATCAAACTTTTTCGATCCAAAGTGTTTCACGAGGGAATCCATCATCTTGTAGGATTCTTTCATAAAAATCGCAAAAAGGGTATGTTGCTGCCATTTTGAAAGGATTAAAAAGCACCGAAGTAATGTCTAAACCCAATGATTTAAAATAAAACAAAGATAAAGGATCCCAGAACAAGGAAACACCTTTTTAATTGTCTTAATAACTGGATCAGACTGAAGAATCCGATTTTAAACGAGACAAACAAAAAAGGAGGAAAGACCGCTCAATAAATGAAATTGCCGAAAGATTTTCCTTTGAACTGTTTGAAAGTTATCCAACTTGAGTTATGAGAGTCCGAATGGTTTATTTTTCATTTTAAGGAAGAACGAAGAAAAAAAGACTTAGATCTTTAATTGCTTTGATCATTTTATGGATCCAGTTGTCATTTCTTAGATAGAATTCCATACAGAGACAAAACTTCGAATCAATCATTTTTCTCGAGCCGTACGAGGAGAAAGCTTCCTATACGTTTCTAGGGGGGGTGTTGTTCATCTACATCTATCCCAATGAGCCGTCTATCGAATCGTTGCAATTGATGTTCGATCTCGAAGAGAAGGAAAAGATCTTCAGAAAGTGGGTTTTTATGATCCGATAAAGAATCAAACTTATTTAAATGTTCCTGCTATTTTATATTTCCTTGAAAAAGGGGCTCAACCTACAGAAAC